CAAATATTCAATTAGTACGTACTTGTTTAGTATTGAATTGGAATCAAGAAAAAAAAGATTCTTCTATCGAAGAGGCCCGCACTTCCTTTGTTGAAGTAAGAACAAATGGTATGATTCGAGACTTCGTAAAGGTCAATTTAGCGAAATCCGCTATTTCATATATTGGTAAAAGGAATGATCCATCATCCGAAAAAAAAGAGGGAGTAGATCCTACCAATATGAATCCATTTTATTCCATTTATTCAAAGACAAAACTTCAAAAATCATTTAACCAAAATCAAGGAACTGTTCGTACGTTGTTGGGGATAAACAAGGAATGTCCTTTTTTTATAATTTTGTCATCATCCAATTGTTTTCGACTAGGCCCATTACCATTCAAGGGTGTAAAATATCACAAAGAATCAATTAAAAAAGATCCCCCAATTCCAATCAGGAATTCGTTTGGTCCGTTAGGAGCAGCCCTTCAAATTGCGCATTTTTTTTCATTTTACCATTTAATAACTCATAATCAGATCTTGGTAACTAATTATTTGCAACTCGAGAATTTAAAACAAACCTTTCAACTACTTAAATTTCAATATTATTTAATAGATGAAACTCGAAGAATTTATAATCCCGATCCATGCAGTAACATCATTTTGAATCCATTCAAATTGAATTGGTATTCTCTTCATTATAATTTTTGTGAACAGATATCCACAAAAATTTATCTTGGACAATTTGTTTGTGAAAATGTATGTATAACAAAAAAAGGAACGCACCTAAAATCGGGTCAAGTTCTAATTGTTCAATTTGACTCTGTAGTAATAAGATCGGCTAAGCCCTATTTGGCTACTCCAGGAGCAACAGTTCATGGTCATTATGGGGAAATCATTAATGAAGGGGATACATTAGTTACATTTATATATGAAAAATCTAGGTCTGGTGACATCACGCAAGGCCTTCCAAAAGTGGAACAAGTCTTAGAAGTTCGTTCGATTGATTCAATATCGATGAATCTCGAAAAGAGGATTGATGGTTGGAACGAACGTATAACAAGAATTTTTGGAAGTCCTTGGGAATTCTTGATTGGGGCTGAGCTAACTATAGCGCAAAGTCGTATTTCGTTGGTTAACAAGATCCAAAAGGTTTATCGATCACAAGGGGTGCAGATCCATAATAGGCATATAGAAATTATTGTACGTCAAATAACATCAAAAGTCTTGGTTTCAGAAGATGGAATGTCTAATGTTTTTTTGCCTGGAGAACTAATTGGATTGTTTCGGGCGGAACGAACGGGACGCGCTTTGGAAGAAGCGATATGTTACCGAGCTACTTTATTGGGAATAACGAGAGCATCTCTGAATACTCAAAGTTTTATATCCGAGGCCAGTTTTCAGGAAACTGCTCGAGTTTTAGCAAAAGCGGCTCTCCGAGGCCGTATCGATTGGTTGAAAGGACTAAAAGAAAACGTTGTTCTAGGGGGGATGATACCCGTTGGTACCGGATTCAAAGGATTCATACACCATTCAAGTCAACATAAGGACATTCCTTTGAAAACAAAAAAAAAGAATCGATTCGAGAGAAAGATGGGAGATATTTTGTTTTACCACCGAGAATTAGTTGATTCTTGTCTTTCAAAGAATTTCCGTGATAGATCAAAACAACAATGATTTTGGGGGTTTCAAAAATAGAAGAAATTCATCTTTTTTATCTTTTATGTATTTGTTATGGTTATTTAATTTAGTAATAAAATAAAGAAATTAAAAAATGACGAATAGAAAGGAATTTATGGTTGGGGTTGTATATCAACGGCCAATTCGCGGTAGAGCGGTAGAAAAGAAGGTTCCGTTGGAACAATTTTTTATTTCAGAATACCTCATCTCTTTAATTTAATGAAAAAAAGAGAAAGTGTGGGGAGAAATGACAAGAAGATATTGGAACATCCATTTGGAAGAGATGATGGAAGCGGGAGTTCATTTTGGTCACGGTACTCGGAAATGGAATCCTAGAATGTCGCCTTATATCTCCGCAAAATGTAAAGGTATTCATATTATAAATCTTACTAGAACTGCGCGTTTTTTATCAGAGGCTTGCGATTTAGTTTTTGACGCATCAAGTAGAGGAAAACAATTTTTAATTGTTGGGACAAAAAATAAAGCAGCTGACTCAGTAGCACGGGCTGCAATAAGGGCTCGCTGTCATTATGTTAATAAAAAGTGGCTTGGCGGTATGTTAACGAATTGGTCCACGACAGAAACGAGACTTCATAAATTCAGGGACTTGAGAATGGAACAAACGGCAGGGAGACTCGCTCGTCTCGCAAAGAGAGATGCAGCGGTGGTGAAGAGACAATTATCTCACTTGCAAACATATCTAGGTGGGATCAAATATATGACAGGATTACCAGATATTGTAATCATCGTTGATCAACACGAAGAATATACGGCTCTTCGAGAATGTATTACTTTGGGAATTCCAACGATTTGTTTAATCGATACAAATTGTGATCCGGATCTTGCAGATATTTCGATTCCCGCAAACGATGACGCTATAGCTTCAATTCGATTAATTCTTACCAAATTAGTATTTGCAATTTGCGAAGGCCGTTCTAGCTATATAAGAAACCCCTGATTCATAATAAAATTAAAAATCGACTTCCTAAACTTTATATCGGTTACTAGATCTTGAATCTCAAAAACTTGTTAAAAATAGCAGGATATATTATGGAATTAATCAGTATCCAAAATAGAAAATTAAAATTAAAGTAGCCAAGTCGAGAAAGAGTTCGTTGAATCAAAATAATTTTTTTTTTAAGTTATATTTCTGTCAGAGGACAATATGAATATTCTATCATATTCAATCAACCAGCTAAAGGGGTTATATGATATATCTGGTGTGGAAGTGGGTCAACATTTCTATTGGCAAATAGGAAGTTTCCAAATCCACGGCCAGGTACTTATAACTTCTTGGGTTGTAATTGCTATCTTATTAGGTTCAGCTGCAATAGCTGTTCGGAGTCCACAAACGATTCCGACTGGCGGTCAAAATTTTTTTGAATATGTCCTTGAATTCATCCGAGACGTGAGCAAAACTCAAATTGGAGAAGAATATCGCCCTTGGGTTCCCTTTATTGGGACTATGTTTCTATTTATTTTTGTTTCTAATTGGTCAGGGGCTCTTTTACCTTGGAAAATCATACAGCTACCTCATGGGGAGTTAGCCGCACCCACGAATGATATAAATACTACTGTTGCTTTAGCTTTACTCACGTCAGTCGCCTATTTCTATGCGGGTCTTACAAAAAAAGGATTAGGTTATTTTGGTAAATACATTCAACCAACTCCAATTCTTTTGCCCATTAACATCTTAGAAGATTTCACAAAACCTCTATCACTTAGTTTTCGACTTTTCGGAAATATATTAGCCGATGAATTAGTAGTTGTTGTTCTTGTTTCTTTAGTACCTTTAGTGGTTCCTATACCTGTCATGTTTCTTGGATTATTTACAAGTGGTATTCAGGCTCTTATTTTTGCAACTTTAGCCGCAGCTTATATAGGCGAATCCCTGGAAGGTCATCATTGATTCGTCTTAGGAAGAGTCTATCTTAGTTTCGATCCAAGTAAGGTAATATATATATGTGTGGCTCAAGATACTCTATCAAGATATTCGATTAAGAGGTTCTATCAAGATAATCTATTTTATTTCGAGCATAGAAATATACAAATACATACAGTCTAGCGGTATCCGATTGACTCAAAAATATAGCGGTTTACGTTATGTAAGAAATCCATGTATATTTTATATTAGATATTGCCAAGTTATATATGAACTGATAGTTAATTTGTCCTACTTGAATTTCGATAGCGATACCAACCGGCGAAGTCTTTCAGGTTCGTTTATGACTGCGAATTGAATGAATAAACAGACAAAATAACGAAAAAGATCGAAAAACGATTAATGATTAGAAAAAGGAAATGGAAAAACACAAGTTCTTTTGATTCAGAAAGACTCAACAAGTAGGAACTAAAAAAGATGAAGTCTTTCTAATGATCTAATGGTTTAATAATATTCTTATTTCCATTTTCAATTCGGTATTGTTAGTTATTTCGACTGGATTAATATTAGCAATGGAATAATTAAGTCATAATGCATTGGTTGATTGTATCATTAACCATTTATTTTTTTTGTGTGTGTGAGGAACTTATCATGAATCCACTGATTTCTGCCGCTTCCGTTATTGCTGCTGGATTGGCTGTAGGGCTTGCTTCTATTGGACCTGGAGTTGGTCAAGGTACTGCCGCGGGACAAGCTGTAGAAGGTATTGCCAGACAGCCCGAAGCAGAAGGAAAAATACGAGGTACTTTATTACTTAGTTTAGCTTTTATGGAAGCTTTAACAATTTATGGATTGGTTGTAGCATTAGCACTTTTATTTGCGAATCCTTTTGTTTAATTCGAGAAAAGAAATAGAAGAAATACGTATTTCTTTTCTAGTCTTGAACTTGGAGGTTGCTTTTTCACATTTATAGTGAAAAATTGCTCCTACAGAATTACTTATTCGTTGAGAAAATAATACGCGGGAAGGACTTCATTTGAGGATGAAGAATTCGTGTTACCCACTCGCTTTCTTCCTTCCTTCCCCTTCTTAGTTCGAGGGAGAAGTGTTGCAACAAAAGGAGTATTTCGCAATTCACATGAAACCGAGTACCTAATTCGGAATTCTATTCCAATAAGTTTAAGTATTCTTTTTGTTGGGAATCTCAATTCAAAAAACATGCATTTCGAATTTATAAGTAGTTAAGAAGTTAAAAAATACAACGATTTTTTAGTTTATCTATAAGAGGAGATCATATGAAAAATGTAACCGATTCTTTCGTTTTCTTGGGTCACTGGCCATCCGCCGGGAGTTTCGGGTTTAATACCGATATTTTAGCAACAAATCTAATAAATCTCAGTGTAGTGCTTGGTGTATTGATCTTTTTTGGAAAGGGAGTGTGTGCGGGTTGTTTATTTCAAGAA